ATATATGATCCTTTCGTCAATGGACCCTACCGCGGACGAATCAAAAAATTGTTTACACTTTCAAGCATAAATGAAGCTTCTGTAAAAAATTATAAGATTTGGATAAATAAAATTCATGGTATCCTTCTTATTAGTAATTACTTAGAATTTGAACAAAAAATAAATTCATTTGATAGAAAATCATTAACAACAGAAATTTTTTATTTATTAAATTTAATCAATGAATTGGTTGTAAAATACACATCAAATTTAAATTTTAAAAGACTTTTTTTAGTTACAGAACACGAACAAGTAAGAATTGATTCAGAGGATCGAATCCAAATTTTAAAATTATTATTTGATGCAATTAGAACTGTTCCCAACGATAAAATGATTAAAAAAAAATATATTGGAATAAAAGAAATTAATAAAAAAGTTCCTCGATGGTCATACAAATTAATCAACGATTTTGAACAACAGGAGGGGGAAACCGAAGAAACTGTGGTAGAGGATCATCAGATTCGTTCAAGAAAATCCAAACGTGTAGTGATTTTTACTGATAACCAACAAAATACTGATGCTTATACTAATACCAAAGAAACTAATAATACTGATCAAACAGGCGAAGTTGCTTTGATACGTTATTCCCAACAATCGGATTTTCGTCGAGACATAATCAAAGGCTCCATGCGCGCTCAAAGACGTAAAACAGTTACTTGGAAACTCTTTGAAGCAAATGCGCATTCCCCTCTTTTTTTGGACCGAATAGACAAATCTTTTTTTTTTTTTTTTGATATTTCTGAACGGATGAAAAAAATTTTAAAAAATTGGATGTGGAAAAACACAGAATTCACAATTTCGAATTATACAGAGAAAAAGACAAAAGAAAGCGCGAAAAAAAAAGAGGAGGACAAAAAAGAAGAAGACAAAAGAAAGGAGAAAGTGCGTATACAAATAGCGGAAGCCTGGGATAGTATTTTACTTGCTCAAGTAATGAGAGGTTTTTTATTAGTAACCCAATCAATTCTTAGAAAATATATTATATTACCTTCATTGATAATAGCTAAAAATATCGTCCGTATACTATTATTTCAATTTCCGGAATGGTATGAGGACTTAAAGGATTGGAATAGAGAAATGCATGTTAAATGTACCTATAACGGCGTTCAATTATCAGAAAAAGAATTTCCAAAAAACTGGTTAACAGACGGCATTCAGATCAAGATCCTATTTCCTTTTCGTCTTAAACCTTGGCACAGATCTAAGTTACGAGCCCCTTATAATGATCCAATGAAAAAGCAAGGTCAAAAAAATGATTTTTGTTTTTTAACAATTTTTGGAATGGAAGCTGAACTACCTTTTGGTTCTCCCAGAAAAAAACTTTCATTTTTTGAACCGATTTTAAAAGAACTCAAAAAAAAAATTAAAAAATTGCAAAAGAAATGTTTTATAATTCTAGGAATTTTTAAAGAACAAACAAAATTGTTTCTAAATGTCTCAAAAAAACCAAAAAAATGGATCATTAAAAACATTCTGTTTATAAAAGAAATAATAAAAGAACTCTCAAAAATAAACCCAATTGTATTATTTGGATTAAGAGAAATAGAAGTATATGAATTGAGTGAAATTAAAAAAGATTCAATAATCAGTAATCGGATGATTCAGGAATCGTCCATTCAAATTAGATCTCAGGATTGGACAAATTATTCATTAACAGAAAAAAAAATGCAAGATCTGACTGATAGAATAAACACAATCATAAATCAAATAGAAAAAATTACAAAAGACAAGAAAAAGGGATTTATAAAAGACAAGAAAAAGGGATTTATAACTTCAGATAGAAATTTGAGTTCTAACAAAATAAGTTATGATGATAAAAGATTGGAATCACAAAAAAATATTTGGCAGATATTAAAAAGAGGAACTGCTCGATTAATCCGTAAATCCCATTATTTTATAATATTTTTCATTGAAAAGATATACATAGATATCTTTCTATCTATGATTAATATTCCTAGTATCAATACACAACTTTTTCTTGAATCAACAAAAAAAATTATTAATAAAAACATTAACAGTAATGAAGCAAATCAAGAAAGAATTAATAAAACAAATCAAAGTTTAATTAAATTTATTTCGATTATAAAAGAGTCACTTTCTAATACTAATATTAGTCTTAGTCAAAAAAATTCAAAGACTTTTTTTGACTTATCTTACTTTTCACAAGCATATGTATTTTACAAATTATCACAAACCCAACTTATTAAGTTAGAGAAATTGAAATCCGTATTTCAATATAATGGAACCCCCCTTTTTCTTAAGAATGAAATAAAGGATTTTTTTGTTATAAGACAAGAACTATTTCATTCCGAATTAAGACCTAAGAATCTTCGCAATTCTGGAATGAATCAATGGACAAATTGGTTAAGGAGTCATTATCAATATCAATGTGATGTATCTCAAATTAAATGGTCTAGAGTAGTACCACAAAAATGGCGAAATATATTGAACTGTATAGCTCAAAATAAAGATTTATATAAAGATTTGTGTGATTTATATGAAAAAGATGAATTAATTCACTACGAAAAAAAAACAAAAATTGAAACAGATTTATTATTGAATCAAAAGGATAATTTTAAAAAACAATATAGATATGATCTTTTAGCATATAAATCTATAAATTCTGAAACTAAGAAGTACTCTTCAATTTATGGATCACCATTACAAGTAAAAACTAACCAAGATATTTTTTATAATTACAACACGCATAAACAAAAATCATTTAATATGGTAGAAGATGATATTCGAGATATGGATAAAAATACGGATAGAAAATTTTTTGATTGGAGAATTCTCGATTTTTGTCTTAAAACGAAGGTCGATATTGAGGCCTGGATCAATATTGATACTGACACTAACAGTAATAAATATACTAAGACTAGGGTTAATAAGTATCAAATAATTGATAAAATCAATAATAAGGGTCTTTTTTATCTCACACTTCAGCAAGATCAAAAAATCAACCTATCCAATCAAAAACCCCTTTTGGATTGGATGGGAATGAATGAAGAAATACTAAGTCGTCCCATATCAAATCTGGAACTTTGGTTCTTGCCAGAATTTGTGAGACTTTATAATACGTATAAAATGAAACCGTGGGTTATACCAATTAAATTACTACTTTTTAATTCTAATATAAAAAAAAATGCTAGTGAAAACAAAAGCATCACTGGAAATAAAAAAAGAGATCCTTTTATATCAATATCGTCGAATGAAAAAAAATCTCTTGAATTAGAAAACCGAAATCAAGGAGAAAAAGAATCCACGGGCCAAGCAGATCTTAAATCAGCTCTTTCAAACCAAGAAAAAGATGTTGAAGAAGATTATACGGGATCGGACATGAAAAAACATAGAAATAAAAAGCAATACAAGATCAATACAAAAGCGGAGTTTGATTTCTTCCTAAAAAGGTATTTGTATTTTCAATTGAGATGGGATGATTCTTTAAATAAAAAAATAATCAATAACATCAACGTATATTGCCTCCTTCTTAGACTGATAAATCCAAGAGAAATTACTATATCCTCTATTCAAAGGGGCGAAATGAGTCTGGATATTTTGACGATTCAGAAAGATGTAACTCTTACAGAATTTATTAAAAGGGGATTTTTGATTATTGAACCAATTCGTCTAGCTATAAAAAATGATGGAAAATTTATTATGTATCAAACCCTCGGTATTTCATTAGTTCATAAAAGTAAACATCAAATAAATCAAAGATACCGAGAAAAAAAACATGTTGATAAGAATTCTGATGAAGTCATTACAAAACATCAAAAGATGACTGGAAATAGATATAAAAAAAATTATGATTTGTTTGTTCCTGAAAATATTTTATCGCCTAGATGTCGTAGAGAATTGCGAATTCTAATTTGTTTAAATTCTAAGAATAGACATAGAAAGGCATCTTTTTGTAATGGGAATGAGGTAAACAGTCAAGTTGTGGATAAAAGCAAAAAATATAAAAAAAAACTTATAAAATTAAAGCTATTTCTTTGGCCCAATTATCGATTAGAAGATTTAGCTTGTATGAATCGTTATTGGTTTAATACCAATAATGGCAGTTGTTTCAGTATGGTAAGGATACATATGTATCCCCGATTGAAAATTCATTAATAGTACATTTTTCCTATATTTCCCATACCATATCTGGTCTATGACGACAAAGAGATGCACGCATACATTGTCTTACATTCCATTCTGATACATGATACTAATTCAATGACATATCAATTAGATCTAGAATGAACAAAATTTTCTTATTTTAGGTCTAAACTTTTATCTTTTGTGAGTGAAGAAACCAACCATACTTTTGTATCCCCTTTCAAATCCAATTTTAAAATGAAAATAGGATTGAGTAAGTTTTATTAAATTAAAAAAATTAGAAATTAATAACGAAATACAAATTTTTGTATATACCAAATAAAAATTAGGGGCATTATTATTACTGATCAATAAAGATATCTATCAATAAAAAATATCTTAAAATAAAAAGAGGGGGGGAGAGAAAATTTCAGTTTATGGTAAAAAATTCATTCATCTCAGTTATTTCACAAGAAGAAAAAGACGAAAACAGAGGATCTGTTGAATTTCAAATAGTTAGTTTCACCAATAGGATACGAAGACTTACTTCACATTTACAATTACACAAAAAAGACTATTTATCTCAGAGAGGTTTACGTAAAATTCTGGGAAAACGCCAACGATTACTGTCTTATTTGTCAAAGAAAAATAGAATATGTTATAAAGAATTAATTAATCGGTTGGATATTCGGGAGTCAAAAACTCGTTAATTTTATTTTTATAAAGGCATTTTGAATTATTTGATTTATTAGATCTTGAATTTTAATGAACTTTTTTTTCGTTTTCAGCAATTCATGAAAGAATGAATCGAGGAAAAACCTATGAATATACCGGCTACAAGAAAAGACCTCATGATAGTCAATATGGGCCCCCACCACCCATCAATGCATGGTGTTCTTCGACTCATCATTACTCTAGATGGTGAAGATGTTATTGACTGTGAACCAATATTGGGTTATTTACACCGAGGAATGGAAAAAATTGCGGAAAATCGAACAATTATACAATATTTGCCTTATGTAACACGGTGGGATTATTTAGCTACTATGTTCACAGAAGCAATAACTGTAAACGGACCGGAACAGTTGGGAAATATTCAAGTACCTAAAAGAGCCAGCTATATCAGAATAATTATGTTGGAGTTGAGTCGTATAGCTTCTCATCTGTTATGGCTCGGTCCTTTTATGGCGGATATTGGTGCACAAACTCCCTTTTTCTATATTTTCAGAGAAAGAGAATTAGTATATGATCTATTCGAAGCTGCCACCGGTATGAGAATGATGCATAATTATTTTCGTATCGGAGGAGTAGCGGCCGATCTACCTCATGGCTGGATAGATAAATGTTTGGATTTCTGCGATTATTTTTTAACAAGAGTTGCTGAATATCAAAAACTTATTACACGAAATCCTATTTTTTTAGAACGAGTCGAGGGAGTAGGCATTATTGGTAGAGAGGAAGTAATAAATTGGGGTTTATCGGGACCAATGCTGCGAGCTTCCGGAATACAATGGGATCTTCGTAAAGTTGATCATTATGAATGTTACGACGAATTTGATTGGGAAGTACAGTGGCAAAAAGAAGGAGATTCATTGGCTCGTTATCTAGTCCGAATTGGTGAAATGATAGAATCCGTAAAAATTATTCAACAGGCCCTGGAAGGAATTCCAGGGGGACCCTATGAGAATTTAGAAATACGATACTTTGATAGAGAAAGGAATCCGGAATGGAATGATTTTGAATATCGATTTATTAGTAAAAAGCCGTCTCCTACATTTGAATTGCCGAAACAAGAACTTTATGTGAGAGTAGAAGCCCCAAAGGGAGAATTGGGAATTTTTCTCATAGGGGATCAGAGTGGTTTTCCTTGGAGATGGAAAATCCGCCCGCCGGGTTTTATCAATTTGCAAATTCTTCCGCGGTTAGTTAAAAGAATGAAATTGGCTGATATTATGACGATACTAGGTAGTATAGATATCATTATGGGAGAAGTTGATCGTTGAAATGATAATTGATACACCGGAAGTACAAGATATCGATTCTTTTTCTAGATTAGAATTTTTAAAAGAGGTTTATGGAATTCTATGGGTTCTTGTTCCTATTTTGACTCTTGTAGTGGGAATCACAATAGGCGTACTGGTAATTGTATGGTTAGAAAGAGAAATATCGGCAGGGATACAACAACGTATTGGACCTGAATACGCCGGCCCTTTGGGAGTTCTTCAAGCTCTAGCAGATGGGACAAAACTACTTTTCAAAGAAAATCTTTTTCCATCTAGGGGGGATACTCGTTTATTCAGTATCGGGCCATCCATAGCAGTCATATCAATTTTAGTAAGCTATTCAGTAGTTCCTTTTGGATATCACCTTGTTTTAGCGGATCTCAATATCGGTGTTTTTTTATGGATTGCCATTTCCAGTATTGCTCCGATTGGACTTCTTATGTCGGGATACGGGTCAAATAATAAATATTCCTTTTTAGGCGGTCTACGAGCTGCTGCTCAATCGATTAGTTATGAAATACCATTAACTTTATGTGTGTTATCAATATCTCTACGTGCGATTCGTTGATATATAGACATAAACTTTTCTCTATTCCTTCCTTTCAAGGAAAGGGTTGGAATGGATTGAGTAGATATCTTAATTTTTTTTTTATTCATTATTCGGGTTGATGAACTAAATCAAATAGTTATATGAGTGAAAGAAAACAGCTTATATATAAATTCGCAGTAAAAAGATTGATTCTCATTTTCTATGTATAAGAGTTAGAGAGTTAAGCGGAAATAAACATAAACAGAAGAGACCGTTTCCCCCAAGATTGGTTGATTAGTCATCCTGACTTGAAGCGGGTTCAAAAGATCAACCGTATTGAGTTTTCACTATAATTTTTATGTATTAGCATAACGGGGGATTGAGCAAAAACGAGTGGATGGTTAGAAACACGAACATATGTAAAGGATTAGTAATGGAGATTATGTAAATTCTCCAAAAGGACATTTTTACATAATATACAAACAAAGAATACTAATTGGGGCTTTAAGTTGGTAGAAATGATCAGGCAGTACTCCCCATGACACGATTCCAATCCAGAGTATACTCCTATCCACCGATTTAATAAATAACTATTCGAAACGAAATAATCCTTTACTTTATTTTGAAAGCCCTCTTTTTCTCAGAAATAGAAAGAAGAATAGGAACGAAAAAAAAAAAAAAAAAGATATACTTTTTTTATTCTTTGTTACTTTTATTCTTTCCCATATACATATTAATAGATATATAATTTGTGTCATAATTCATTAATTAATATAGAATTTTTTTTTTTCGTACGTGAAACCAACGGGTTATTGATATTTTTACAAGAAGTATTTTATTGAACAGGTAAGTTATTACTGAACAAAGAAGAATTGAAATTATTAAATTAAAGAAAGGATGAGATCAATTCAGAAGTACTTTTTTTATTTAATTTTGAATTAAAATAATTATAACAGACAGAATTCAATTGGTCTAATTTGGGACCGGCCGATAGTTATCCATCCTACAAACATATCAAGATTCAAAAAAGAATACTGACGCGGTCCCTATATTTATTTCTGGCCTTCAAGGAGCCGTATGAGGTGAAAATCTCATGTACGGTTCTGTAATAGCGATGGTAACAGTGATGGTATCACCGACTATAATTATCTAACAGTTCAAGTACAATTGATATTGTTGAGGCGCAATCAAAATATGGTTTTTGGGGATGGAATTTGTGGCGTCAGCCTATAGGGTTTATCATTTTTATTATTTCTTCCCTAGCAGAATGTGAGAGATTACCTTTTGATTTACCAGAAGCAGAAGAAGAGTTAGTAGCAGGTTATCAAACCGAATACTCGGGTATAAAATTTGGGTTATTTTATGTTGCTTCCTATCTAAACCTATTGGTTTCTTCATTATTTGTAACAGTTCTTTACTTGGGAGGTTGGAATATATCTATTCCGGACATATATGTTTCTGAGCTTTTTGAAATAAATAAAACATGTGGAGTTTTTGGAGCGATAATTGGTATCTTTATTACATTAGCTAAAACTTATTTGTTCTTGTTCATTCCTATCACAACAAGATGGACTTTACCGAGGCTAAGAATGGACCAACTATTGAATCTTGGATGGAAATTTCTTTTACCTATTTCTCTCGGTAATCTATTATTAACAACTTCTTTCCAACTCTTTTCACTGTAAAGTAACATTCTATATTCACAACGTGTCTCAAACAAGAGAAATAAACAAAGATAAAACTATTCATATATATATTAACGATATGTTCTCTATGGTAACTGGGTTCATGAATTATGGTCAACAAACAGTACGAGCTGCAAGGTACATTGGTCAAAGTTTCATGATTACTTTATCCCACGCAAATCGTTTACCCGTAACTATTCAATATCCTTATGAAAAATCAATCACCGCGGAGCGTTTCCGCGGTCGAATCCATTTTGAATTTGATAAATGTATTGCTTGTGAAGTATGCGTTCGTGTATGTCCTATAGATCTACCCGTTGTTGATTGGAAATTGGAAACTGATATTCGCAAGAAACGGCTGCTTAATTACAGTATTGATTTCGGAGTCTGTATATTTTGTGGTAATTGCGTTGAGTATTGTCCAACGAATTGTTTATCAATGACTGAAGAATATGAACTTTCTACTTATGATCGTCACGAATTGAATTATAATCAAATTGCTTTGGGTCGTTTACCAATGTCAGTAATTGACGATTATACAATTCGAACAATTTTGAATTCGCCTCAAATAAATAAGTAAATCTCTTATTAACGAATAATTTAGAATTACTTTACTAATAACTAATATAGAAGGAATTTAGGTTTCTTTCGTGTTGTTTGGTCAATAACTACAAATACCAACTATTGATTGGTTGGTAAGAAACGCGTCTTAATTTGGATTGAAAATCCATTAATTAATATATCCATAATTGTTTTAAAATATATCGTTTAGAATTAGAACGACTCTTTCAGATAAAGAATGAAATTAGTCCAATAATAGTACTCACATTTATTCATATCCCTTAGTATTTATTTACTTAGGATTAAATTAGGAATTGCTCAAAAATCATAAAAAAAAAAAAAATTTCTGGTTGGGTCTCAATAAGGTCATGAAAAACATTTCTATTTATTTATCTCTTATTTTACATATAATGGATTTGCCCGGACCAATACATGATTTTCTTTTAGTCTTTCTGGGATCGGTTCTTATACTAGGAGGTATGGGGGTGGTATTATTTACCAACCCCATTTATTCTGCCTTTTCATTGGGAATGGTTCTTGTTTGTATATCCTTATTCTATATTCTATTAAACTCTTATTTTGTAGCTGCTGCACAACTCCTTATTTACGTGGGAGCTATAAATGTTTTAATCGTATTTGCTGTGATGTTCATGAATGGTTCAGAATATTACAAAGATTTGAATCTTTGGACCATTGGGGATGTGGTTACTTTGCCAGTTTGTACAAGTATTTTTGTTTTACTCATGATTATTATTACGGATACGTCATGGTACGGAATTATTTGGACTACAAGATCAAACCAGATTATAGAGCAAGATTTGATAAGTAATAGTCAACAAATTGGAATTCATTTATCAACAGATTTTTTTCTTCCATTTGAATTCGTTTCGATAATTCTTTTAGCCGCTTTGATAGGTGCAATTGCCGTGGCGCGACAGTAAAAAATTTATAGAATTAGCAATGCACATTAAACTCTGTTCGGTTTTATTACATTACATTTATTTCCCTTTAATTAAAGATTGTTTATGTCTAAAATAGAAATTATTCAATCTATTCTATTAATAATATATTCTATTAATAATAGAAAATCTGCCTTTGTTCCGTACTTTTTTTTATTCTAGTCAATTGAATCTGTTGAATTGTTGTTCAGTTCATATTGAAATGAATCGAAATTGATAAGGAGTTGGTCAATGATGCTCGAACATGTACTTGTTTTGAGTGCCTACTTATTTTCTATCGGTATCTATGGATTGATCACGAGCCGGAATATGGTTAGAGCCCTTATGTGTCTTGAACTTATACTGAATGCGGTTAATATGAATTTCGTAACATTTTCTGATTTTTTTGATAGTCGCCAATTAAAAGGAAATATTTTCTCAATTTTTGTTATAGCTATTGCAGCCGCTGAAGCAGCTATTGGCCCGGCTATTGTTTCATCAATTTATCGTAACAGAAAATCAACTCGTATCAATCAATCGAATTTGTTGAATAAGTAGTATTAATCATATAAATTCTAATATTCATAAATTAGAATTACCATGACCATACATTAACGTAATAATACATGTTTTCAAAAATGTAAGAAATTAAAGTATCTTGGCTCTATCGCATGAGTCAATCCAGAAGTAGATTGATTAGAAAAATTATGATAAATTATTGATTCATCTGGTGTCTAAATATATGATTCATTTACAAGTTTACTAGATCGAAACTTTCTGACATTCAAAAATTTATAGATCCAAATGTCACATTCAGTAAAGATTTATGATACGTGTATAGGGTGTACTCAATGCGTGCGCGCCTGCCCAACGGATGTATTAGAAATGATACCTTGGGACGGGTGTAAAGCTAAGCAAATTGCTTCTGCTCCAAGAACAGAGGACTGTGTCGGTTGTAAGAGATGTGAATCCGCCTGTCCGACAGATTTCTTGAGTGTTCGAGTTTATTTATGGCATGAAACAACTCGAAGTATGGGTCTGGCTTATTAATACGTTCCAGAAAACCCTACTTGAATACATTTGATTTTTTTACCTTTACCGACAAAAACCCGCGCTCAAAAACTATTTATTTTGAGCACGGGTTTTTCTGGTCCAAGTTTATCTTGTTTTTACCATGAATAATTTTCCTTGGTTAACGCTAGTTGTAGTTTTGCCAATATTCGCGGGTTCCTTAATTTTCTTTCTCCCTCATAGAGGAAATAAGAAAATGCGTTGGTATACTATAGGTATATGCATAATTGAACTCCTTCTAACAACCTATGCATTCGGTTATCGTTTCCAATTGGATGATCCATTAATGCAACTGACAGAGGATTATAAATGGATCGATTTTTTTGATTTTTACTGGAGATTGGGAATAGATGGAATTTCTATAGGACCCATTTTACTGACAGGATTTATCACAACTTTAGCTACTTTAGCGGCTCGGCCGATTACTCGAGATTCCCGACTATTCCATTTTCTGATGTTAGCAATGTATAGCGGTCAAATAGGACCATTTTCTTCTCGAGACCTTTTACTTTTTTTCATCATGTGGGAGTTAGAATTAATTCCAGTTTATCTACTTCTATCCATGTGGGGGGGAAAGAAACGTTTGTATTCAGCTACAAAATTTATTTTGTACACTGCAGGAAGTTCCGTTTTTTTATTAATGGGAGTTTTGGGTATTGGTTTATATGGTTCCAATGAACCAACATTAAATTTTGAAACATCAGCTAATCAATCGTATCCTGTAGCACTGGAAATAATATTCTATATTGGATTTCTTATTGCTTTTGCTGTCAAATCACCGATCATACCCTTACATACATGGTTACCAGACACCCATGGAGAGGCACATTACAGTACTTGTATGCTTTTAGCCGGAATCTTATTAAAAATGGGAGCGTATGGATTGGTTCGGATCAATATGGAATTATTACCCCACGCCCATTCTATATTCTCTCCCTGGTTGATTATAGTAGGCACAATTCAAATAATCTATGCAGCTTCAACATCTCCCGGTCAGCGTAATTTAAAAAAAAGAATAGCCTACTCTTCTGTATCTCATATGGGTTTCATAATTATAGGAATTGGTTCTATAAGCGATACAGGACTCAACGGAGCCATTTTACAAATAATCTCTCACGGATTTATTGGCGCTGCGCTTTTTTTCTTGGCCGGAACGAGTTATGATAGAATACGTCTTGTTTATCTCGACGAAATGGGCGGAATGGCTATCGCAATTCCAAAAATATTCACGACTTTCAGTATCTTATCAATGGCTTCTCTTGCATTACCGGGCATGAGCGGTTTTGTTGCCGAATTGTTAGTTTTTTTTGGAATACTTACTAGTCAAAAATATCTTTTAATGACAAAAATATTAATTACTTTTGTAATGGCAATTGGAATGATATTAACTCCTATTTATTCATTATCTATGTTACGCCAGATGTTCTATGGATACAAGCTTTTTAATGCCCCAAACTCTTATTTTTTTGATTCTGGACCGCGAGAATTATTTGTTTCGATCTCTATCCTTTTACCTGTAATAGGTATTGGTGTTTATCCCGATTTCGTTTTATCATTATCAGTTGACAAGGTCGAAGCTATTATATCCAATTATTTTTTTCGATAGTTTTTGTGAGTAAACCAAAAAATGAAACTGAAATCCCATGATTTTAAAAATGGTTGATTGTACAATAAAAAAATGAGTCTTTTATATTCTTTTAAGTAAAATAAAAAAATTGGAATTCTATTATAACTAGATATCTTTTGAATTTGTGAGAACCGTTTGAATCAAGTAATGGAAATGATTCAAATGGTTCTTGATTGTTTACATGAAGTTTTCGTATATATACCTGTATGACGTCCTATGTTTATATTCGTCAAGTCTTTTATTCAATTAGATGTTAATGTAAATAAACCATAACTATGCAACCCTATTCCTAATAGATTAACCCCAAAATAGCATATCCAAATTATAAGAAAGCCCATTGAGGCCACAATTGCAGAATTTACACTTTCAAAATTTTTATTTGTTCTAATATGTAAATAAATAGCGAATATGGTCCAAGTAATAAATGCCCAAGTTTCCTTTGGATCCCAATTCCAATATGATCCCCATGCTTCATTAGCCCATACTGCTCCCGAAAGAATACCTACGGTTAAAAGGATAAACCCTAGACTAATAATACGATAACTCCAACGATCCAATTGTTGAATCAATTGATACCTGTAATAATTTTGAGACGAAATAAAAGAAGTGTTTCGTAAGACATTGTTTCTTTCGTTCACGTATTGAATCTCACTAAAGTAAACTGACTCATTTTCTAAATTATTGCTTTTACTAAAAATCCTTATGAATTTTCGAAATGTAATGACTAGAAGAGCTAGTGATAATAATGATCCACACAAAAGAGCTGCATAGCTCAATACCATCATACTTACGTGCATCATTAACCAATGGGATTGGAGAGCGGGTACTAATATCGCGGATTGATGCATTTCAGTTAAAAGACCCGAAGTAGCAAAACCTTGAGTAAAAATAGCACTTGGCGCGGTTATTGCGCTTAAATGGTTTTTATGTTTTTTAAAATATGGAATAATATGAATAAAGGAAAAACTCCACGAAAGAAAAATAAATGATTCATATAAATCACTTAATGGTAAATGCCTCAAATACATCCAACGAGTAACTAATAATCCTGTTATGCAGAAAAAAGTAGCTATCATCCCCCTTTCTGACGAATCATCTAGTCCTACGATTTCATCGACTAATAAAATTATCAAATGAATTGTAATTACAATTGAAACGATCGAAAAGGATATATGAGTTAATATATGCTCTAAAGTTGAAAATATCATAAAAATTATTAAATTAATAAAGACGTCCCTCAATTATAGGAATTGAAATCGGGAATTGAATTCATTATAGGACTTACTCTATGCCATGCCGCCACTCGGACTCGAACCGAGATGCTCTAGCACTGCTTCCTAAGAGCAGCGTGTCTACCGATTTCACCATAGCGGCTTATTCGAAATCATAATAACCTATTTTTATTCAATCGTCGAGCTTGAAGGAGTTAATTCAATCCAATATTTTTTTTTAGGAAACCATTCAAATTGATGAATAAAAACTTGTTTAAAAATTAGGGATTAAAACGTTTCCGTTAACGTTAATAATATTGATTTTTCTTATTATTATCTTTTTATTTAGTTATCTTATTATTATCTTTTTATTTAGTTATTTAGTATTTTAGGATGTCAATTTTATTTAACTGAACTAACAATGTATTTTTTCGTAGGCTATTACTTTATGCTCTCCTAAAACTAAAATGTAACAGTTGTAACTAGATAATTTTTACTTCAATCCCTGGATATAAGTAAAAAAAATGTTCTGCCTCGTTTGCATTTTTTAATGATTAATTTCTTTTATCATTTATTTTATTAATCTAAAATAAAAAATTCATTTTATCGATTAATAAAAAAATAGAATTTTTATATAACACAATTTTAGCGATACACTCAAAAGATTTATGTAAATATTTGCATAGTTAGGTTGCGTTAGGATTTTTTGTTGTGTAGAGAATTTGCGTTAAGATTTAGCAAACCCATTAAGTTAGGTATTTGGGATGGTCGTATTAATCATATAAAAAAATTTCGTATAGAAATTGTACCGTACTTCAAAATATTTTCTAAATTTTTTAATTAATATACATATATTATATCTTGATCGATCTTCCAATCGAAACATAGGATCTAAAATAGATCACTCAAAATTGGCGCATTCGTCATATAACTACCTAAAAATGTAAACGGGGCTTTTATTAATTTAATTGGGTTTAAGGAATTTATATAGTGATAATAATTTCTAAAACCAAAAATAATGGTTTAAAAGATTATAAAAAACATTTTAAACTTAATCAATTAGTTTCAACGACCTCTTCTTTATAATATAAAATCAAAAATATAACTAAAAAAAAATTCTTTTTATTATTGAGTAAGGGCGATGGGGAAAGTGATAATCCCCATCCGGAAAATGATAAAACATACTAAAATGAAAGGCGAAACCTTGCGCTTGCGTTTACCCCTTTTTCAAACAAAAAAGTACCATTCATTTTTAGAATTCAGTAGACAACAGAATTCTTATCTATATCAGAAACGAAAGAAAAATTTGGCTTCAAATTAAAGTAAAACAAATTCAATTTTATATTCGTTTAAATTAAAACATTATGAGACTAATTCTTTTTTATTTTTTTTTTTTTTTTAATGTATATTGTTTATATTGTAATTTATCTTATATATTAATATTTATTCTTTTACTATACTATTATTCTTTTACTATACTATTATGATGTTAATATTAAACTATTATGATGTTAATATTAATTATATTTTACTATACTATTATGATGTTAATATTAATTATAATTGATAAATATTAATTATAATTGATAAATATTATTATAATTGATAAATATTATTTATCATTTTTATAACTTATAAATCTTATAAATAAACTATAAACAAAATTATATCACTTTATTAGTTATTAGAACGATTCAGATTATTTATTTCTTACACAAAAAAAACTTTTAGAACTCCCGGTAGAAAGAGATTTCGCTAACGAAAAAGCTTTCAATGCTGCCCTATATCCCTTCCTTTTCCAAATATTTTTACGAATACGCTTTTTTGAAATAGAGGTGCGCTTTTTTGGAACTGCCATTAAAAAGTTATAATAGGTTTTTCGGTTGGATGTGAAAGACATCTATTATTCAAAATCAATTGTTCTTTACTATTCTCTATCTATTTTTTCTCTAAATTAGACTCCAAAAAAAAAGGGGGGGGGGTAAAAATCACATAAAATATTAATAAGAACGATAAGGTACACTATGCCAAATAGATTGAAGTTGATAAAAAAAAAAAAAAAATAATAAAAAAAAAAAAAAGAAAGATTGTCCGTTTCGTTTTCTTTCTATTTTCGTCGTGTTACATTTATACATGTAATAAAAAAATCTAAAAGTTTAATAACCCAACCCTTCTCCCGCTTAATTAAAAAATAAAAAAACTTTAATAATTTTTTCTATTATATTAATTAATTTAATATTAATTTAATTCTTCAAGCTCGAAGAAAGAGTCCACAAAATTTTAATTATCAAATGAGACTAGTAGTTAATCTGTTAAAGGATACAAAATACATAATTTAAAGGCATTTTATTTGCCCCCCTTTTTTTTTCCGTAAAATTAAAGTGTTGGATATCATAGCATTTCCTACAAATAGCTTTTATTGTAATGTAAGACAAACAATTAGTTACAAAACAAATTGGTTAATGATTCTAAATAACCGAATTACAATAAATAGTTTTAGTTATGGGCTTTATGATTCATATCAAATACTGTTTTTGGTATAATTATTTATCCTTGTTCTATAGATATAAAAAAATTATTGTAATACGTAATAATTAAAATGAAAATTAGAATTTTCATTTTTTATCTTCATAAAATTTTATTTAAAAATTTGAATTGAATATTTCAGTATTAATAAAATTAAATACGGATTTTTTTTTCACTAGTGACTTATTTATATCATTTGACCAATTAGAACCTCTTGATTTTAAATATTTGAAGTAGTTTGGAAAGATTCAGAATAATTAAGGCTAGAAAATTCTATTTAAGTTTTATTTTATATATCTTAATTTTTTTTTATTAACCGACCCCTTTCAAAAGAAAAGAAATAAGAACCGGTGACTCAGAAACAATTAATTAAGATAAATTTTATTTTTTATTTTTTTATGGAATATACATATCAATATTCATGGATTATACCTTTCATTCCACTTCCAGTTCCTATCTTAATTGGAACAGGACTTCTACTTTTTCCAACGGCAACAAAAAATCTTCGCCGTATGTGGGCTTTTCCTAGTGTTTTATTATTAAGTATAGTTATGGTTTTTTCAGCCCTTTTTTCTATTCAGCAAATAAATAAAAATTCTGTCTATCAATATGTATGGTCTTGGACCATCAATAATGATTTTTCTTTAGAATTTGGCTGCTTGGTTGATCCACTTACTTCTATTATGTCGATATTAATCACTACTGTTGGAATTATGGTTCTTATTTATAGTGACAATTATATGTCTCATGATCAGGGATATTTGAGATTTTTTGCTTATATGAGTTTTTCCAATACTTCAATGTTGGGATTAGTTACTAGTTCTAATTTGATACAAATTTATATTTTTTGGGAATTAGTTGGAGTGTGTTCTTATCTATTAATAGGTTTTTGGTTCACACGACCCAGTGCCGCGAATGCTTGTCAAAAAGCGTTTGTAACTAATCGTGTCGGGGATTTTGGTTTATTATTAGGAATTTTGGGTTTTTATTGGATAACAGGTAGTTTCGAATTTCGGGATTTGTTTGAAATATTCAATAACTTGGTTTATAATAATGAAGTTAATTTTTTATTTGTTACTTTATGCGCCTCCCTATTATTTGCCGGCGCTGTTGCTAAATCCGCCCAATTTCCCCTTCATGTATGGTTACCTGATGCCATGGAAGGGCCTACCCCCATTTCGGCTCTTATACATGCCGCTACTATGGTAGCAGCAGGAATTTTTCTTG